CTGACGAATCATATAGTCCTACGATTTCATCGACCGATAAGCTTATCAAAAAAATAGTAATTACTATTGAAATGATCGAAAAGGATATATGAGTTAATATATGTTCTAAGGTGGAAAATATCATAAATTTATTTTTATTAAAATGAAAAAGTGGGGTAAACCAATTCTACGGAATTGAAATCAGGAATTGAATTTATTATAGGACTTATTCCATTTGTTTTAGAAGATGCCATGCCGCCACTCGGACTCGAACCGAGATGCTCTAGCACTGCTTCCTAAGAGCAGCGTGTCTACCGATTTCACCATAGCGGCGTACTCGAAATAATAATAATCTATTATTATTTAATCGTCGAGATTGAAGGAGTCAATTCAATATTTTTTTTTCATTTTCATTCAAAGTGATGAGAAAAAACTCGTTTCGTTTCAATATGGATTGAAGCGTTCCCCATAAAAATCTTTATTATCATTTCATTTTTTAATTTTAAAATTCATTTCTCATTTATCTGATTTTATAAATCGAAGATGCACTTTTTTTATCAATGAACAAAAAAAGTCTTTTTATGGATCACAGTACAGTGTGACATTCAAAATTTTTTTATTTAACTATTTGTAGAGCTTTATATTAACCCTTAGGCCTTAGGTTGGTTTTTCGTCATGTAAAGAATTTTATTTAGGATTTCGAAAACTAATTCGATATTGGACTGAACTGAACATTTTGTCTAAGAAAAAACTTTTTTTGTAATTTTATTATTTATTATGATGATATGACAGATAATTGTACCGATGAGGAAAATAAGAATCCCCACCGGATAAAACATATTCAAAAAAACAGGGGAGCCGGCGACCGAAGCCCCGGTGAACGGCGGCCGTAACTATAGTGAAACCTTGTATCTTTTTTTTTTTTTTAAAAAAAAAAAAAGTACCATTTTCAGATTAAGATTAGTTAATCTAGTGTTTGACTATTTAATTGTCGTACAAAAAAACTTTTTGAATTCCCGGTAGAAAGAGACTTCGCTAAGGAAAAAGCTTTCAACGCTGCCCGATATACCTTCTTTTTCCAAATGTTTTTACGAATACGTTTTTTTGATATAGAAGTACTTTTTTTTGGAACTGCCATTAAAAATTTGAAAAAAAGTTATTCATTTCTCTAGTTGAATGTGAAAGACATCTATTGGTCAAACAATTCCATTTTTTCTTTTTTTTATATCTCTGTCTATTTTCGTCGTGCTATATTTATACATGTAACAAAATACACCGAAAAGTTCAAAAAAAACCAATCCTTACCTAACAAATTCCAAATTACTGAAATTACTTTAGTTTTTTATTAGTTGGTCAAACTCAAAAGAAAAGAACGAGTACACATTTTTTGGATTTAAAAATTTGAATTAAACTAGTAGTTAATCAAAGAATACATGATTTTCTAAAAGTTGTCTTAGTAATTTCGTCTTTTCTTTTAATTCTATTTCTTCTCCCTGGTATTGAAAGAAAAGTGTGGGATATTCTAGCGTTTTCTACAAAGAAAAAAAATATCTTTTATTCAAATGGAGTATAATCAGTTCTATCATGAATTAGTTAATGATTATGAATAAACGAACTAATAAAAAAAACGAGTTCTTTTTTTTATTGCGCCCGTTTTGGTATGGACCATCCTATTATTTCTATCAAAATAAAGTAATGTATTAACTACTCGATTTTGGTGTAATTATTTGCTCTATGCATATAAATTATCCTAATACGTAATACGTAATAATAATTGAATTTTTTTCTTCATTTTCATAAAAATTTTACTTAATATTCAATATTAATAAAATGAATTATTGTCTTATTTCATTTTAAATATAAATAGTAACTTGATCATATTCATATCATTTGACCAATTCTAACTTCTTGATTTGAATATTTGAAATATTGGTTAAAGAAGAAAGATTCAGAATAATTAGGAATAGAAAATTCTATTTAAGTATTCCATATCTTGATTTTTTATTGAACCTATAAAAAGATATAAGAGCCGGTGAATTATAAAGAATTAATTAAAAATAAAAAGGTTTTTTTATGGAATATACATATCAATATTCATGGATTATCCCCTTCATTCCACTTCCAGTTCCTATGTTAATAGGAGTGGGACTTCTACTTTTTCCAACGGCAACAAAAAATCTTCGCCGTATGTGGGCTTTTCCTAGTATTTTCTTGTTAAGTATAGTTATGATACTTTCGGTCTATCTATCTATTCAGCAAATAAATAGAAGTTTTATCTATCAATATGTATGGTCTTGGACCATTAATAATGATTTTTCTTTAGAGTTCGGTCACTTAATAGATCCACTTACTTCTATTATGTTAATATTAATTACTACTGTTGGAATTTTGGTTCTTTTTTATAGTGACAATTATATGTCTCATGATCAAGGATATTTGAGATTTTTTGCTTATATGAGTTTTTTCAATACTTCCATGTTGGGATTAGTTACTAGTTCGAATTTGATACAAATTTATATTTTTTGGGAATTAGTTGGAATGTGTTCTTACCTATTAATAGGTTTTTGGTTCACACGACCTAGTGCGGCGACTGCTTGTCAAAAAGCGTTTGTAACGAATCGTGTAGGCGATTTTGGTTTATTATTAGGAATTTTAGGTCTTTATTGGATAACCGGTAGTTTTGAATTTCGGGATTTGTTCCAAATATTGAATAACTTGATTTATAATAATGAGGTTCCTTTTTTATTTCTTACTTTGTGTGCCTTTCTTTTATTTGCAGGTGCAGTTGCGAAATCGGCACAATTTCCCCTTCATGTATGGTTACCTGATGCCATGGAAGGCCCTACTCCCATTTCGGCTCTTATACATGCCGCTACTATGGTAGCAGCGGGCATTTTTCTTGTAGCTCGACTTCTTCCTCTTTTTATAATCATACCTTACATAATGAATTTAATATCTTTAATAGGTATAATAACAGTATTATTAGGAGCTACTTTAGCTCTTGCTCAAAAAGATATTAAAAGAGGTTTAGCTTATTCTACAATGTCTCAATTGGGTTATATGATGTTGGCTCTAGGTATGGGGTCTTATCGAGCCGCTTTATTTCATTTGATTACTCATGCTTATTCAAAAGCATTGTTGTTTTTAGGATCCGGATCAATTATTCATTCAATGGAAGCTATTGTTGGATATTCTCCAGATAAAAGTCAGAATATGGTTCTTATGGGAGGTTTAAAAAAGCATGTACCAATTACAAAAACTGCTTTTTTAGTAGGTACACTTTCTCTTTGTGGTATTCCCCCCCTTGCTTGTTTTTGGTCCAAAGATGAAATTCTTAATGATAGTTGGTTGTATTCACCTATTTTCGCAATAATAGCTTGTTCCACAGCAGGATTAACCGCATTTTATATGTTTCGAATCTATTTACTTACTTTTGAGGGACATTTCAATGTTCATTTTCAAAATTACAATGGTCAAAAAAGTAGTTCCTGCTATTCAATATCTCTATGGGGAAAAGAAGTGCCAAAAACGATTAAAAATCATTTTTGTTTATTAAGTTTATTAACAATGAATAATAATGAAAGGGCTTCTTTTTTTTCGAATAAGACATATCAAATTGATGGTAATGGAAAAAACAGGATACACCCTTTTATTACTATTACTAATTTTGTCACTAAAAATACTTTCTCTTATCCTCATGAATCGGACAATACCATGTTATTTTCTATCGTTATATTAGTGATATTTACTTTGTTTGTTGGGGTCGTAGGAATTCCCTTTGTTTTTAATCAAGAAGAAATTCATTTGGATATATTATCTAAATTGTTAAATCCGTCTATAAACCTTTTACATCCGAATTCAAATAATTCGGTGGATTGGTATGAATTTGTGACAAATGCAAGTTTTTCTGTCAGTATAGCTTTTTTCGGAATATTTATAGCGTCTTTTTTATATAAGCCTATTTATTCATCTTTACAAAATTTGAACTTACTAAATTCGTTTTCTAAAAGAGGTCCTAATAGAATTTTAGGGGACAGAATAAGAAATGGGATATATGATTGGTCATATAATCGTGGTTACATAGATGCTTTTTATACAATATCCTTAACTCAGGGTATAAGAGGACTAGCCGAACTAATTCATTTTTTGGATAGACGAGTAATTGATGGAATTACGAATGGTTTCGGTCTTACAAGTTTCTTTTTCGGAGAAGGTATCAAATATGTAGGGGGCGGTCGCATCTCTTCTTATCTCTTATTGTATTTATTGTTTGTATTAATTTTTTTATTAATTTATTCCTTTTTGTTTTTTTTTTAATTTGAATTTTTTATAAGTTCTATTTTTTTTTTCAACAAAAAAAAAATGAAATTCTTAATTCTATTTAATAGTCTTATTCTATTTAATAGTTGGAATAATTAATTTATTATTTAATAATGAATTTCTTTTAATTTAAGAATGAATTTCGTTTAATTTCTTATTTTCTTATTTAATTTATTTTTTTTCAAACCATAAAAAAAATGGATCTTTTTTCAATTTAAATATTTCTAACTTCGAATTCTCTTTATTTTTATTCCTATCCATATAAGAAGTTTTATAAACTTGGCTATCTTTATAGAATGTCTCTTGAAAGTTGAATTCATCCCTTGTTTTTTCCTTTTCATTCACTCGGATCTCTTCCCTTTCATCGATTTTGTCCGGATCCTCCTTTTCTTCCGAAAAAAGAGAAGGATCTTCTTCGGTGGATCCCTCTTGTTCCTGTTTAGTCCCCTTCGTTTCGAAAGTTGTTTCTATTTCTACATCTGTTTCTTCCTCGCCTTCCCCCCTTTCTTCCGTTTCTGAGGTTTCTTTGAATTTTTTAGTAACAATGGGTGACGGTATTCTGCCTAAATAGTAAACACAGGTAATAAATAAGAGAATACTAAAGATTCGAGCCATAGAATTTCTCAATTCTGACACAAGGTACTTATTCGATCGAATGTACTTATTCGATCGAATAGAATTATTTTGCTGTATCCAGACTA